GAAATACTTAATAAACTTAATAATAAATTATAAGAATTTGTTATCTTTTTTTAGTTTTTAATTTTATTTATATATCCAAATCTTAATGCCCAATAGTCCATGGTTAGTTCTAATTGTATGAGAACAGTAATCAATTTTAGCATCGATTGTTTGTAAAGGAACTTTACCTTCTCTAATCCACTCGACACGGGCAATTTCTTTTCCGTCAATACGCCCTGCAAGCTTTACTTGGATCCCTTTAATACCTGTTTTTTCAGTTAATTCAATAGCCTTTTTCATTGATTTTTGAAAGGATACTCTATTTTTTAATTGCAAAGCTATGTACTCTGCAAGAATAATAGGTTGTTCATAAGGTTTATCAATTCTTTTTATTAAAATATTAAGCTGATTATTTACATAAATAAGTTCTCTTTTTAAATGCATTTGCAATCTATTTAGACCTTGTGTTTGTCCTTCTATTAATAAGTTTGGGAATCCTATATAGATTATTACTTTAATTAAACCTATTCTTTTTTTAATCCCTATATTAACAATCCCTTCTAAATCTAAGGATATTTTTTTACTTTTTTTTACATAATCCTTAATAGAGTTACGTATTTTTGCATCTTCTTGTAGACTCATAGAAAAATATTTTGGTTTGCAAAACCAAAAAGAATGATAAACTTGAGTTTTTCCAAGTCTAAAACCAAGTGGATTTATTTTTTGTCCCATATTTTATTATTATTATTATTTATCTTATCTAAAATTTATTATAAAATTTAAGTCTTAATTCTTAATTAACTTAGTCAAATAACTAACGACGAGATTCACTATCCTTTTTTGTATGTCTAATGAAAGTTCTAGTGGGTGCAAATTCTCCCAACTTGTGACCGATCATACGATCCGTAATATAAATAGGTATTTTTTTTTTTCCATTATAAATAGCGATTGTATGGCCTATCATTATAGGTATAATGGTAGATGCTCTAGACCAAGTAACAATAATCTCGTTTTCCTCATTCAGCTTATTAATTTTTTCTATTCTTTTTACTAAAGAATTAGCTACAAAAGGATTTTTTTTTTTTAGTGGATTTATCACAACTTAGTACCTTATTTCAGTCTTGAATATTAAATTTAAATTTTTATATTCTTTTTTTTTTCTATTTCCGTCGCCGAATAATAAATATATTGCTATATTTTTTACTTCGCCTACTTCTTCTTCCAAGAGCAGCATAACCCCACGGGGTTGTAGGTCTTTTTCTACCAATTGGAGATCGACCTTCACCGCCCCCGTGGGGGTGATCTACGGAGTTCTTAACCACCCCTCGTACTATAGGACGTTTACCTAGCCAACACTTTGATCCAGCTTTACCTAAATATTTTTGATTCATCCCAATATTACCCACTTGTCCGACTGTTGCTAAACACTTATGGAAAATTAGTCGAACCTCTCCAGAAGGCAATCTTAATGCGGCCCATTTACCTTCTTTTGCAATAAGTTTTGATGCAGCACCTGCTGCTTTAGCTAATTGTCCACCTTTTCTAAATGTTATTTCTATGTTGTGTACGGCTGTGCCTAAGGGCATATTGGTTGAAGTAGTTCCTTTTTTTATTCATATCATACCATAAAAAACTCTTCCCAAACTGTACAAGCTTATTACAAAGCATACGGCTTTCTAGATGTATTAATTAATTTAAATAATAGCCATAAAATCATACAATAAACACATCCTAGGTATCCACCTCCGTTTTTCTCCCTCATCTGGCTTATAAATATTTATATAGCATTCAGATCGTATGACTCTAGTAAAATACGTAGATATTCACATATAAAAGATAATCAATCTATTTTCTATTTTCGATAACATAGGAGGCATCTCTTTATCCGGGCTTTTTTTTTTACTATTTTATCTTTTATAATTATCATTGTTTATACCTCATTTTATTTTAAATTCGCCTTTGACCATCGAATTAAATGTTAAAACCCTGCGCTCTTGTACCAAGGAGCACTTACTATTTTATCTATGCTTTAAACAATTTTCTTTTTTCTCCATATTATCTTCTTTCTAAAGTAAATAATTTTATATTTATATTATTAATAATTTTATTAATAATTAATATTAGTAATAATTTTATTAATAATTAATAATTAATATTAGTAATTAATTAACTTAAATCATTTGCTGCCATACAAATCAGTTTTCTGGTTGAAGTATATCCAAAAATATTGTGGATCTATGATCGATTTTAGGTTACATCATAAACCTAATTGGTTATTTCCATTCACGTAAATAACTAGTTCAAATCGCACTCAAAGGTAAAGCATTTCCCGTTGATATAAGAGCTTCTGTACCAGAAATGATGGTATCTCCAATAATAGCCCCTCTAGGATGTAAAATATATCTCTTTTCACCATCCTCATAACTTATAAGACAAATACATGTATTTCTGTTTGGATCATATTCTATATTTATAATTTTACCAGATATATTTTTTTTATTCCGCCTAAAATCGATTTTACGATATAGACGCTTATGACCTCCGCCTCTATTTCTGACAGTAATGATGCCTCTAGCATTACGACCTTTACCAAAATTATATTGTTTAGATATCAAATTCTTTGGTGGATTAGATTTAGATTGACTTACCAAAGATATTTTACGTATTCTTGCAATAGAAGCTTTGTATAAATTTATTACCGTGTTATAAAGTCTTTTTTTAGTTATTATTTTGAATATAAAATGGAAAGAGTGGAATAGAATAACCAGACGAATAAAAAAAAGTAATGAAGTATGAAGTAATGATAAATTATAAAAGTATTTATTTAATGTGAATACGGATAAGAATATTAAATAATATAAATAATAAATATAATTAAATTAAATAATAATAAATATGATATATTATGATATATAATAATATATATAAATATATAAAATATATAAATAAATATATATATAATAAATAAATAAATAATAAATATAAAATATATATATAATAAATATATAAATATATATATATAATATAAATATATATATATAATATATATATAATATATAATATAAATAAATATATAAAATATATATTATATATAATTAAATATAAATATATATAAATATATAATAGAAATATTAAATAAAATATAAAATATAAATAATATATTAATTAAATAAAATATAAATAATATATTAATATAAAATAAATATAAAATATAAATATTTTTAGTATTTAGGTATTTAGATAAATATTTAGGAGGAAGTAATGGAACGAAATAAAAAAAAATACTGTATATTTGAATTGATAGAGATGATAGAGATCCATAATTATCGGTATTTGTTAAATTCATGGACAAATTATAATTTAGTAGGATTTTTAGCTAAAAATTTCTTACAACAAGAACCTTTTATGAAACTATTTTACTTTCGAAATTGGAATAGAATATTTTTTTCACGTGATTCAAAGAGTTCAAAAAATAGGAGCTATCTTGTTATAAAAATTATAAAAAGTTCTTTACTCTTTTTATTAATGGTTATTCTTTTATCTCGTATTCAAAATAGAATGATAATAAAAAAAAAGAATATCTATTTTATTAATATTTTACCTATATTTTTAAATTATTTCTCTTGTAAATCCATAAAAGATTCTTTAGAAGAATCTTTTTGTTCTTACAAGTACAAGAGAAATAATTTAAAAGATAAAGAAGTGACTCTTTTACCAATACCAATAAAAAAAAAGTATATATCTGAAATTGAATTTTGCAGAGGATTAAAATGGTGGAGATATGGGGTTGTAAAAGTAAGAAGAAGGTCTTTGAGTGGTCATATATTTCAATCTAAGAGAATATTCTCCGAAATATTATTTTCATTAAGAAATAAAGATATAAAAGGTATAGAATTTATTTTTATATCTTATATAGATGATTTAAGATATAAAGAAAATAATTTACCATTTTATTATTATTATAAAAAGATTTTTTTAAATTTTAATTTGGAACAACTTTTAGAAATATTAGGTAAAAAGTCAGTTTGTTATTTAATGCCTGCTTTTTATAAAAAAGAAGTAACGATTAAACGAGATAAGAGTTTTTTTCAACAACAAATAACTAAGTTTTGGTTAAATAATTTGTTGTTAAAAAAAAAATATATAGTTCTTTTTGACAAGTTAAACTGGAAGATATTGTCAAATATAAAAGAGGATTACACTTCAATGCGAATAAGAATTCCTAATAAAAAACAAAAGGAAAAATATTATTATGATAAATTTATAGATATTCATAATTCTTTTATGAATAAGAATTATGAATATAGCACACGTATTTATCATACTAAGCTTAATAAAAAATCAGAAAAATTAATAATTTGGAATACTTCCTTTATTAAAAAAGAAATAACAGAAAAAGAATCAGATCCATTTAATTTTAAAACATTTTACTTAGATCGTATATTCTTAGAGATTTATAAGAGGTTTTTTATGAAATCACCGCTGGAAGGATTTATATTAAATATTACAAGATCTATTTATTCTTTCTTAGATAATTTATATAATATAGATAATATAATTTCAGATCTTTATATTGGTTCAAAACTTCTAAATAAGTTTTATAGGAACGTAGAACATAAAGAAATAGGGGAGGTATTTAAAATAATTATCTATTTAAAAAAAGAAATTTTAAATAATATGAATTTTGATCTAGGAATGAGATCAAAATTCATAGGAAATGAACAAATAAAAATGAGCTCTACTTTATTTTACAATCTTGTAAATTCTGAATATATTTTATTACAAAAAAGATTGGATCTATTTACTTTATCAATAACGAATCCTTTTTTAATTTATCATATGTATCGTAAGTATGTTATATTTTCAATTCATCCTTATCTTTATATTTATAGGTTTTTAAAAAGATTAGATACTTCTTTTTTACTAAAAAAAAAATTGGTTCATATAGTTCATATATACTACAAGACTAACATAATTAACATATATAAGTACATAATAAATTTATTAAAATTAAGATATCGTCAATTTTTTATAATAAATAGATCCAATCTTATATTTAAATTTAAATATTTAATTAATAAAGAGTATCAAAGAGGAATAAATAAGTCTATAAATAATCTAACAAATAGTCTAACTATTATAAGATATATAAGAAATAAACATTTATCAAATTTTAAAAATAAGAAAGATAATAAGAATTGGTTTGATCCTATTATTTCTCAAACTAATCAAACTGATATATATATAAATCGGAATTTTTATAGTTGTAAAAAGGTTGATGGTATCAATAATTTATATAATCATTTATTTTTTGACCATAATAATATTTTACGAAAACTAGTAAAAATCGTAGTGAATCTATTACGAATTAATCAAGCTAGGTTCAAAGCTAAATATTTTTATGAGTTATTCTTTTTATTTTTTTACAAGTCAATTAATTATTTATTTATAAATATAGGTAATATCTATATTCATAGATCAAAAATCCATATATATATAAAAAAAAGTATGAATAATCGATTTATTTTAAAATACATGTATTTTAAAATAAATCGATTAATAAAAAAAAAATTGAAAAATAAAAAAGAATATTATGCTAAAAACAATTCTCCTTTTTCAATTATATTCCATGATCAATATGATCAAGACGATTTTTTAGAAACTTTAAATAAGATTTCCTTGATGACTTATTTTGTTAAAAGTAATCGAAATATATTCTTTAAAAATACTAATAACTTATGGTTTTATCATAAAAAAGTATTACTTTTACCAAAAAAAAAACCATCTATTCATACTTATAATTATATATATGTAAATTTTTTAGATAGTTTTATCTTGTCTGTTTGTAAAAATAAAAATATATTTTCTGTAAGTGTCGGTAAAAAAGAATCTTCCTTTTTGAATAGGAAGATTCTTTTACCACTAAAGTTACGATTTTTTGATATATCAATAATAGATAATAATTTATTAAAAAGTGGTTATAAATACAAATTAAATAACTCCTACAACTATTTACATTTTACAAATAGATCAGATGACCCTTTCCTTCGTGAATCTATCAACTTGCTAGAATATTCTTCTGCAACATATTTAAAAGAAGAACAAATATTTATTTTAGAAAAAGATAATTGTAAGTCTATCTCAGATCGGAATATATCTCATTTCGAAAGGAATGCTATATCTAAATATCTCATTCTCAATCTATATTCAAGAATGGGGTTAAAGTACACTTCCTTTTTTATTAATAATTTACTTTTACCTTTCTTTAAAAATAAAAAAGAACAGAATCATGTTATTTGTAATAATAAATATATTGAAAATTGTAAAATACCTATAAATTTTAATCGAGATAAAATGATTCTTAAAAGAATATCATATATATCAAGATCAAGATGGGATAAATTACAAGCATATATGCCATGCTTATTTACTTTGACAGGTTGGACATATATTAAATCAATCATCTTAGACAGTATATCCGAGATTCTTTTAAGTATTATTCAAAATATTATATACATCCTTTATGATACTACAAGTATATCTAATACATTCAAGTTTATTACTCATAAATTAATTATTAATATACAACATATTCTTCAACATATTCTTATAAATGATACTTTTAATAAAATCTTACAGAATATTATTTTGTCTGAAAAATATATAAATCGAAAAATAGTAAATAGAAAACTAGTTTTGTCACATTTAGTATCAAAAAATACTGGGGAATTATTCTATTTCATTTATTTATTTTTTTTTATTAGTGGATATATCATTTTTACACAGCTTTTATTTTTTTACCAATCCTCTTATGAGTTACAAAACGAATTAGAAAAGATAAAATCTTTAATAATTCCATCATATATTATGGAATTTAAAAAAATTCTGTATAGATATCCTATATATAAATATAGATCTGAACTTAAAAATTTAAGTTTAAATTATTTTTTTTTAATTATTACGGAACAAGTAGAAAACTTTTTTTTTTGTATCAGAATGCTTTTTAGAGGTGATAATAAATTAAGAAAATATTGTAATAACTTTTTTGTAAATATCATACCAAATCCGATAAATAGAATACTATTTTTAAAGAATACAATATTTTTAAGTAAAAAAAGCAAAGATCTTTTTTATTTGATAAATAAAAGAAAGAATATTAAAAAGGATTGGATTGATGATAAATTAGAAATATGGGTTGCAAACAATAGTATTAGTATTTTTGATGAAGAAGAAAGAAAATTCTTAGTTCAATTTTTAACTTTAAAAAAAGACAAAAATTTTTTATCGGGACTGACCCAAAGTGATCATGAACTTCTATCCAAAAATAGATTTAGTTATCAAATAAGTGAGCAACCAGGAGTTATTTCATTACATTATTTACTAGACATGCATCAAAGAGATTTAATTACTTATAGATTCAAAAAATATATATTATTAGAAAGACATATATTCTTCTCTTATTTTCATAAAATAACTTATTCAAAGATATCTTGTGGATTTAATAGATCTAATGAGAAACCTTTTTCGATTCGTTTATCCTTGTCTTATAAAGGTGTTTTAGTGATAGGTTCAATAGGAACTGGACGATCTTCTTTAATTAAATATTTAACTAAAAACCCTTATGTACCCTTAATTACGATATTTATAAGCAAGTTTTTGGGATACAAACAAAAACCTACTAAGTTTTTTGATTATTTTTATAATCATGCTGATAGTGTAGAGGATACTGATGAGCTGGATATAAAGATGTTAACTATGTATACAACATCAAATTTAGATCAATTAGGTCTAATCCTTCAATTTGAATTAGCAAAAGAAATGTCACCTTGTATAATATGGATTCCTAATATACATTATCTGCAGATGAGTGAATTAAATTACTTTTATCTAGGTATAGGTATATTAGATAACTATCTATTTGGAGTTGAAGATTTTGAAAGATCCTCTTCTATTGAAAAGATTCTTGTTATAGCTTCAACTCATATTCCCCAAAGAGTTGATCCAGCTTTAATAGCTATTAATAGATTAAATATATGTATTAAGATACGAGGACTTATTGGTTCACAACAACGAAAACAATTTCTTATTATTTCATATACTCGAGGATTTTACTTTGAAAATAAGATGTTACAGGCTAAAAATATAAATACCGGGTATTTTGCAATGAGTGATCTTGTAACACTTAGTGATGAAGTCCTATCTCTTAGTATTACCCAGAATAACTCTAAAATAGAAATTAATACGATTATATCCGCTTCTCATATAAGAAATTATAATTATATATCCCAGATAAGATCGATTAAAAATAATGGTATACTTTTATATCAGATAGGAAGGGCTTTTATAAAGAATTTATTTATACGTGATTGCCTTTTAGATCCGATATCTATTTATATGAAGAATAAATCTTGTATCAGATGGAATTATTATCTGTACAAATGGTACTTTGAATTCGGAACGAGTATAAAAAGATTAACGATACTATTTTATATTTTTAGCTGTTCCGCTGGACTTGTCGCTAAAGATCTTTGGTCTTTACATGAAGAAGATAATCAAATTATTTCTTATGAATTTGTTGATAATGAGTTTTATATAGTTAAAGGTCTTTTACAGTTAGAAATGGATGGAAGTATGTATATGCCGGAATGTTTGGGAGAGTTTAGTAAGTTTTATAACAATAAGATTACATTATTTAATCGATTAAAATCAAAAGATTGTCGGGAATGGTTCGATATGAGAAAAAGGGGATATTTTTCAATTTTTTATAATCAATTCATAGAAAAAAATTATGAATTGGAGTTTTATAAAAATGAAGAAAAAGTTATAAGTTTGTTACAATTTGAAGAGGATTTTGTACCGAGTATAGTTTGGTCTCCTAGGATAGTACGACTATGCGACAATATTTTTGATTGTATAGAAAAAAGAAGTGAATTATATTTACCTTCTTGGAATAAAAATTTTTATTATTATTATTATAAGGGTAATGATCTTCAAGAAAAAGATTTACGCTTAAAAATTTTTGAATCTTTTCACTACCAACTACGAACTAAATATAAATTTTCTTCAGAAAATTTAAAAGGGCTTGTTGCTTCCCAAAATAAATTCCCTGCATCTACATCGAAGCGATGGTTCAGAAATAAGAAACAAAAGGAGCATTTAGACTTTTTGATTTATAATCTTTATAATCAGAGATTTATTATAAGAAATCGATTTTTTTATATTTCTTATACTTTAACTTTATCTGAGAGTTGTCAATATTTATTAAATATGTTCTTATATAATACAAAGTTATTTTATCAACTAAGAAAAGAGTTATTAAAAAAGAAATGGATT